TGAAGATCTAGTTACGATTGGAAATACACTTTTATTTTGTATCTTCATCCATAGATCCTTTACTCATACTCATTCAATTGGAAGATTTGATCCAATTGAAATAAAAAAAAAATTATGCTTCGCGATTCCATAATCCCATTTTGTATTCAATTTCGAATTGACCCTTGGATATAAATCGTGAGAATGTATAGTCTTCCTCAAATATGCTATTGAGGGAAAAAGGATTCAACCTTTTCAATTTAAGAAATAAAGTTTTTTGATCTTGATCGGAATATGAAAAAACCGAAGGATCCCTTAACTATTTAAGTTATTAATCAAACGAATCGCACTTTTACCACTAAACTATACCCGCTACATATCTCCATTATTATATATGAATGAACCTTTTGTCGAACAAAGGAATGAGCAAAGGAATTAGATACAATTAAGATAGCATCAGACTCATGAAAATTCTAGTGTTGGCACTTCGTCCCGCTGGAGGTACTTGAAAAAAAAAATAGGCGAAGAATAGAAAGCAGCTTATTTAAATAAAACTTGACTTGATCATACTTGATCCTAATTCATAATATAATGAAATAGAATTTATATATATATATACAATATATAATCAAATTAAATATATATATATAATTAAATATTTAAATATAATTATATATAATATAATTAATATAATAAAATGAAATAAAATGAAAAGTCATCTTTTTCATTTGCTAGAAGTCATTACTGACATTCCGAATCTAGGGATTTCTTAAAGATGGACCATAAAAATGATGAATTCCGCATTTCGTTTTTCGTTTTCAACTTCCCCTTCAACTGCCAGATCCTATGAATTTGGGGATCAATCGGATCAATTGGATTTCAAATGTTCAAATAAAATAAAGCTTGTCCCTTGAACAAGTAAATGAGTTATGTTATATATGTTATAACATATGTGTGTTTCATTTTTGATATTGTTTAATATTATTTGATATTGTTTAATATTAATTGTTATATGTATGTGTTCTTTTCCGGTTAGTAATTAAGTAAATTGAGAAAAAAATACTTATATTTATATACTTAATAAGAATGATAAGAATGTGAAAAATATTCTTTCATATTCTTATTCTATAGTATTCTTATTATTAGTATAGTATTAATAATACTAATCACTAAGAAATGGCACTTCTATCATAGGACTGGGGATAGACATTTTCTTTGTTGCTTCAATAACAATCAAGAATTTTGGATTTGATATCAAATCATACATAATTAAATTGTTTGATCTATGAAATGATTTATCAGAACAAAAAAAGAAATAATGTAATGGCCCGGCCAGTACTTAACCAGGCCGGGGGAATGAACCTTTCTTACAAAATTAAAGAAATGAAGTAAGGGATTCTGTCTATATCTATTCTATCGGGGATAAGATCTCTGTTTCGAATCATTATCTAAATTGAATTACTGATCAAATTCGTAGATATCTTATCCATTTTTATATAGAATTTCAAATTTGTTTTGAATATATTTGAATAATATATTATTTCTATTATTTTTATATTATTATCGTTACTTTATCCTATCTTATAATAAATTATTACTAATAAATAATGAAAAAAAGAAAACGAAGTTTTTTTTGTTTCAATCTTTTTACTTCACATCATATAAAAAAAATGCAATTTTGAATTGGGAGAGATGGCTGAGTGGACTAAAGCGGCAGATTGCTAATCCGTTGTACGAGTTATTTGTACCGAGGGTTCGAATCCCTCTCTCTCCGTTCCCTCTGATCACTTCAGACTTTCAAATTGGAAAAAATGGGATCCTTTTTTTTTTCATCATAGGTAAATGTTAAATGTATGGAATATAAAAAAAAAATAAAGAAAACTCAACATTTTTTATTCCTCACGTCCAGGATTACGGCCCGGATCGTTAGATAAGAATCCGAAGATGAAGAGAGAAACAAAAAATATCACTACTGTGTAAACGAAGAGTTTGAGAGTAAGCATTACACAATCTCCAAGATTATTTTTTTGGGAAAAAGGAAATAGATTGCCTATTTTTTATCACATACGTTATTTTGGCATAACACCCCCAAAATGAAGTCTTTTCTTGAATCTTGAAAAAAAAAAGTAATTTTCAACAAATTTCTTTCTACTTTGTAATAAGGTAATAAGAAAAGAAAGGTTAAGAAAAGAAAGGTTCTGATTCCTTCATTACCAAAAATGTTTGGCCATATCCGTTATTGGGTATTGTGGGTTCTTCGAAAGTCCTTGTTTACTGGAATGTAAGAACGAGGAAATAAGTTGATCCAAATTTCTCACCGCGGTCATTCAATTCAATATACAAGAATTTCTATTTTTGAATCGAGGGTTCATAATATAAAACTTATCTGATCTTATCAATTTTTATTTTAGAATTTATTTTTTCGAATAAATCATGAATTATGCAGAGTATTCAAAATTTTATCGAAAACTTACAGCAGCTTGCCAAACAAAAGCTAATAGAAAAAATAGTAGAGGTATGACAGGCATAAAATCTACGATTGGATTGAAAAAGGCATAAGCCTCCGGCAATTTAGCGAAGAAAAAACTACTCGAATAAAGGGTGGAATTAAGACAGATACAGATTAAACTAAAGATATTAAGCATAACAAACATTTCATTCTTGTAGATTAGAAAATTGGATTTTGGTTGAGTTCTTTTTATGAAGGAAAAATAAAAAGGCGGGTCAAAAAATCCTTCTTTTTCTTCGAACTCTCCCAAATCAAAAATCTTTCCTTTCATTCTCAAATGAGAATACAAGGAATTATAGTTTCGTACAATATCTTAATTGAATTTTATGTAATGATCAATAATTTGATCAATAATTTTTTGTGATTCTATATTTACATGTGTTGAATCCTAGCAACAATGTATTTCATATGTATTTGGGCTGGGATTGACGAATGACCAATACCAATATTAGTCTTTATTAGTGTCGAATATAAATCTAAATGGGGCGTGGCCAAGCGGTAAGGCAACGGGTTTTGGTCCCGCTATTCGGAGGTTCGAATCCTTCCGTCCCAGATCGTCTCCATCAGAAACGAAAGATTCTTCTCTTTAACAATTTTCTGTTTAATCTTGCTTGGATATTGGATATATATAATGTGTGACCCAACCCCTTCTTTGTTCTGAATTCAATGTACGGGTAGAAATCCAAATATTTCTTTGAATTTTGAATTCAAAAAAGAATTGGAGGTGGATCATTCCCATTCAGAGTATGCTCATACTCATATTCATATTGAAGTTAGTTACTTAGGGAAACCTTGTGTTCCATACCCGTGAAATGGGAATTCGCACATGGTGCATTCTTAATTGAAATAGAAAAAAAACCTTTTTTTTCTATTCCATTCCCCAAGGAAAGCCTAAAGAAAATAAATGGTGTATCCCAATTCCACACTTTATGTGGAGACTAAAGATTCCGTAGTTTTTTGTATTAATTGCATTTCATCGTTCGTCTAAAAACTTCTAAGGAAAAAATAGGAAAAATAAATTGATCTGGATCCCATTTTCTTTTTTTGTATTTTAGCTTATTCAATTGAATAATTGGAAATCAATATAATGTAATGATTGGATGGATGAAAATTTATATATTCCATTTTTACGGAATTGGAGGAAAGATTCTTGAATCTGAAGTAAAACAAAATAGGTCTGTATGCTGTATAATAGATATTATGTAGTATTATTGTATTGTTCTATTTCAGTAACAGCAGCCCCTTCTCTTGGTTAAGTCAAAAGGATCTGTGATCCTTTAAATATCCATGATTACTCCCAGTAACAATTGTTCGTTGCATATGATGGATATGAAAAGATTAGATTCCTCTTATTCTTGATTCTGATTTTCTCTTTCAGATGAAAGAAAGAATTTTGAATCTTCATTTTTGTGAACCCTTGGTACTTGAATAAGTGTGAAAAATCTATATTATAGAGAGACTTCCGACCTTTTCGAGTCATCGGAATAGCTTATAATTTGGTTACTAACTTATTTTGTTCCGGAATTGAAAATCTATTCTATTATTCTATTAAGTAAAGGCCTTTACTTTTTCATTACTTTTTCATTTATGTATTCGAAAAAAAAAGGGGGGGATGATCCTTTTTATGATTCATCATCCCGAAGAATCTGTTGAAGATGTAAATAAGACTTAAGTAAACGCGTTTATTCGTCTTTTTTAGAAATCTGTTTCATTTGAGCCAATGACTATTCATGATTCCATATTGAATCAATTCCATACCGGTTCGAAATTTAATCAGAGGAATGTTATGGTAAAACTTCGTTTGAAACGATGTGGTAGAAAGCAACGTGCGACTTGAAGGACATGATTCGTTGTGGATTCTTACATCCACCATTTTCTATAGGAATGAAGATGCTCTTGAATCGACATAGTTTGTTCTGTTCTTGCTAGGAACCTAATTTGTGTTGGGTTGGTAAATAGGAATAGTACATAATGGAGCTCGAACAAAAAGTATTGATTCATTTCTCGGGGGGAAGAATCTAGGGTTAGTAACAATTAATAAGTTAGACCAACTTTGTAAATATATCCTCAATATCGAAATCGAAGGGTTAAAATTCGAACAAGTTTGAAATAAAATAAAAAAGTCAAATTTGTCGAAATTGGTAAAACTTTTTCGATTAAAATGAAAAGTGTATTATAATAAATCTTTCGTATTATTCATAGAAAGAAATAACAAAAAACAAAAGGTATGTTGCTGCCATTTTGAAAAGGAATAAGGATCACCGAAGTAATGTCTAAACCTAATGATTTTACAAAGTAAAGAGAAAGGATTCCGGAACAAGGAAACACTATTTTCAATTGTCTCAATAATTTTATTTAATTTTATTATAATGAAGAAGAAAAATAGATTCGAGACGAGACAAACAAAAGAGGTTAGAGACGACTCAAGAAATGTCTAAAGAGTTACCTTCGCACTTTTTCAGAATTGCCCAACTTGAGTTATGAGTACGAATGATATTTCTTTTTTTCTGTATCTGTAAGTAAGAACAAAAAACGACTCAAATTATAACTCAAATTATAGTCGACTTCATGATTTTATGGATCTATTTGCCATTATATACAGAATATACAGAAATATTAGAATCATTTTTTCTCGAGCCGTATGAGGAGAAAGCCTCCTATACGTTTCTAGGGGGGGTATTATTTATCTACATCTATCCCAATGAGCGATCTATCGAATCGTTGCAATTGATGTTCGATCCCGAAGAGAAGGAAGAGATCTTCAAAAAGTGGGTTTTTACGATCCGATACAGAATCAAACTTATTTAAATGTTCCTGCCATTCGTTATTTCCTTGAAAAAGGTGCTCAACCTACAGGAACTGTTCATGATATTTTAAGGAAGGCAGAATTATTTAAAGTTAAAGAAAGACCTTCATAAAGAAAAAAAAACAAAATTTCTTTTAATAAATAAAAAAGAAAAGGTAACTAGTATCTATTTTGGGCAATTAGTTACTCAAAATTTGCTCTTTTCTTGTTGTATTCATACTTTTTCTCTACTTTTTCCTTATTTTTTTTTCATCTAAATTTCTTATTTATGTTGTGCCAATCCAACACGAATTCTTATTTGATTTACTTAATACTTAAATACAATACTTAATTAATTATTAATTAAATTGAATTTGTTTTCCATTCATATTGACAATGTTGTATCGAACAAATATAATTCGATCGTAGATAAGCGGATCTGTTTATTCCGACCCCTAATTGGGTTTTCCTTTACTTCAGTCAAATGATGGGTTTGCCGAATTTACTGTATATACATATGCAAGATGTATTTTCTTAACGAAAATCAAAAATTTTGAGAAAATGGGCGGTCTGTAAATTTTGATATTTCTATTTGGAATCCGTTGTTTTTTATTTTTGAATCCGATCCATTCATTTTGCTATTTTGGTGTTTAGAATTGATCATAAAATCTTTCCTCTATTTCTTGTTAGTTCAATGTTTTGACGTAGTTGTACAGTGCAATTCTATTTATTTTTTTATTTCGATCGTATCTACAAATCATATTTATCTGGGTTGCTAACTCAACGGTAGAGTACTCGGCTTTTAAGTGCGACTATGATCTTTTACACATTTGGATGAAGCAATGAATTCGTCCAGACTATTGGTAGAGTCTATAAAACCGCGACTGATCCTGAAAGGTAATGGATGGAAAAAACAGCATGTCGTAATAATAAGAAGAAAATGGAATTTCTTAATTTCTTATTAGATTCCTATTTTTTTTAGTAGAATTCTGAGTCAATCCTTACCAGATCATTCCAAAATTTTGTTTTTATTTTAGGAGTAGGAAGAAGACAAAAAAAATTCACATTGACAGTTGGGTTTAGTGAATAAATGGATAGAGCCCTACGGCTCCAATTCTGGTAAAAAAAAGCAACGAGCTTCTATTCTTTATTTGAATAATTACCCCATCTAATTAGACGTTAAAAAAAATTAGTGCCTGATGCGGGAAAAGGTTCTCCTGTGAGTGGTCCTTTGATTCTTTTTTTTATTTTTTTTTAAATCCTAACTATTCTCTATTATAGATTGGAAACGAATGTGTAGAAGAAACAGTATACTGACAAAAAGAATTTGTTCCAAAGTCAAAAGAGCGATCGGGTTGCAAAAATAAAAGATTTTGGAACCTCTAATAATTATAACGAGGATAAACCCATTAGATAGAAGGGGAGAGGAAAAAGATCTGTTGATTGGACTTTCTGTTTCCGGGGTATATATATTTTTTTGTACATAATACATACCTTGTTCTGACCATATTGCACTATGTATAATTTGATAACCCAAGAAATGCCTACTGTTTTTGTTTCAAGTAGAAAAAATGTAAGTCAATGGAAGAATTACAAGGATATTTAGAAAAGGATAGATCTCGGCAACAACACTTCCTATATCCGCTACTCTTTCAGGAATATATTTATGCACTTGCTCATAATCATGGGTTAAATGGTTCGGTTTTTTACGAACCTGTGGAAGTTTTTGGTTATGACAATAAATCTAGTTTAGTACTTGTAAAACGTTTAATTACTCGAATCTATCAACAGAATTTTTTGATTTCTTTGGTTAATGATTCTAATCAAAATCGATTCGTTGGATACAACCACAATAATTTTTTTTTTTCTCATTTTCATTCTCAAATGATATCAGAAAGTTTTGCAATTATTGTAGAAATTCCATTCTCGTTGCGATTAGTATCTTATTTCGAAGAAAAAGAAATACCAAAATATCATAATTTACGATCAATTCATTCAATTTTTCCCTTTTTAGAGGACAAATTATCACATTTAAATTATGTCTCAGATATACTAATACCTCATCCCATACATATGGAAATCTTGGTTCAAATTCTTCAATGCTGGATTCAAGATGTTCCTTTTTTACATTTATTGCGGTTCTTTCTTCACGAATATCATAATTTGAATAGTCTTCTCATTACTCAGAATAAATCTATTTACGTTTTTTCAAAAGAAAATAAAAGAT